GTTAGGTTTGGAGAGAGATGGGACCGGTTATACAATAGGGGGAGCAAATGCAAGCTTTTTTCTTTCAATAGCCGGCCAAATGACTACAGGATCATCGGTCTACTCTACCTCAATTCACCATTTCGAACTTTATACAGAAGGTTTTTCCGTACCAGCTTCTTCTACCTATACCGCAGTTGAAGCACCTAAAGGAGAATTTGGTGTCTTTCTGGTCAGTAATGGAAGCAATCGTCCCTACCGTCGTAAAATAAGAGCACCTGGCTCTGCCCATTCACAAGGACTCGATTCTATGTCCAAACATCACATGCCAGCGGATGTGGTCACCATCATAGGTACTCAAGATATTGTCTTTGGAGAGGTGGATAGATAGGCTTTCTATGAAAGCTCGATTAGGACCCTAGCTTTATTGCAAGCCAAAAAAAAAACGAGAATGTGTCTTATCATTTGAATTTATCATAGCTATCTCTTTCTATAGTGCCGACTTGGATGCCTAGTTAGGTTAGAACCGTTGAGCGATTCACCACTTAGGACTGTGAGCTTTGGCCCCGTTACGGAAGAGAGGGGATCTCGAGAAAGAGAGGGTTTCGATCTCTCTCCCTTGTTGAGAAAACCTATAACCGGTCCGTCCATGCCTAAGGATCGCCTCCTCTAATCATATCTATCCCTTGCTCTGGCTTGATTACGAAGAAGAGGCTGTCTCAGATCATGGGCTATCGGCCGGTGTCAGCCAAAGAAGCGGAAAACCTGAGATTTCATTCTTCTTATCAAAGCACTGAGTCGCAGGGTCTGATTGATCCCATTCTGAACCCTACGCCCAGGTGAAACAAAAGCAGATATAGTTTTGAGCATTCCATTCCTAAGCCAAAAACAAATTAGGCAAATAAAAGGAAGGCCCAATACAGACTCAGACTTCGAGGCGAGTTTCTCTCGGATTTCAACTGAATTCAATGACTGCTCTAGAGCCACTTTAGCCCATTCTTTACGATTTTTTCAGTAAGCTATAGGCCGGAAAATCAATGGCAATAGCCTTCCCTCAATGCCAATTTCTGAACCTTTAGGCGAACCAGTGAGTCGAGAGAGACTATAGGCCAACCATACGAGTAGGAGAACCAGTGGAGAAAAGTTTAAAACATCGCTACTCTAAAGACTTCCAAGCCAGCTCCTAATCCTAAGCGCAGCGAACCTAAGAGATCCAATTTCGGCCGATAGGCGCCCACGCAGAGTTTCATTGCGAAATGAAATAAAATACGTATATAAGACAAGACTGACTGGATACTTTTAGTGTGGGGCGATAGCAAGACAGAGGTGATGCCTATTCACAAGATTAGCAATTGAAATAGGACTGGGGTCCACACTCAACCCTCTCACTCGGAACCGCTTAGCAAACTCGGCTGAGCCGGAATGAGATATCAGCTACTTTTTTGCTGAGATCGTGACTCCTAACTTTAGGAGTACCTGCTCGTACACTTGGGATACACACGTATCAGCGATGAGAACATCATCACCGAGTACTGCATATCTTGTGAAGCGAACTCCAGGGTGCTCTGCAAACCACCCAATCCGAAAATGATGTGTAGTGTACTTTTGTCCTATAGAAGTATATACATAGAGGTTTCTAAAAGAGAAGAAGTATGCTGTAATTACATCAATATAGAACTTGCATATGAAACTTCCGCTTCCGCTTCACTAAGCACAGTTAGCCCAGCTGCACCAAGCCCTGTCTTACCATCCAAGAGTTCCATTCTTCCAACTCTGAATTCATCAGCCCAGTCAGAAGCTATTTTCTTCGAAATGGTTCACTGCGAGTTCTTCGTTCAGCCTTTCGGCTATCTTCTCCTCCCAGTGTCCTAGATTCCCCATCGCTCTCTTCTTCCTAAAGCCAATTCTTCACTCAACGTACTTGAACCATGTCTCTTCACGTGAGTCGACACCTGCTTCCATTATTTTCTTTCTAACCAAAAGATCAGCGAACGCTACTGAATATGGCCAGCCAGATCGCTATGGCTAAGACAGTTGGCCTTTGATCGGATACCAGAACCAAATCGACTTAGCCACACTCTACTCACAGACAGGAAGGAAAGCACTGACTTGAACTACTTTACTTTGACCACTGCGCTTTCCCGGAAGCGAAAGGGAATGTCGAAAGCGTAGTGAAAGCACCTACCTTATGTTTAGGCGTGTTGGTTTCAGTGAAAAGAGAGTTTTGCGCGTTATAGTAAGGAAAAAGCTTGAAAAGCGTACTTGCTTTAACAACGGAAAGAGGTTCCTTCAGCGGTTCAGCTTTAGGTCTCGGTTCAGGTGCTGGCTCAAGTACTGGTGAAAGTGCCGGAACCTAAGCGTCTCGCTTGACTAAGGGTGTGAGTTCCTACTTTAGGCTTTCAATATTTAGCTTTAACAACTTTCACTAGCGCTTGGCTAGTTACCGAAACCCAACAAGATTCTCTGCACTTGTGCTTAAATCTTAAAAGCGGCTAGAAGTTCAAAGCTAAGAAGGCGAGTAGTTGATACGAGTTTACTAAGCGAGCCTAAATGCGAGTTTCACTGACTGAACCCACCACTACCCGAAAGCCGATACCGCTAGAGAAGAGCAAGAATCATACTTTTTCTACTTCGCTTGCCGAACAGGAATTCTTTGATTCAAGATCCCCTTGCGCCCAACAACCCTCAGCTCCTCAGTCTTATACAGGACCCCCACAGCGTATCTCACAGCAAAGCTATCCAATACTGCCACAACATGCTCCACAGCAGAGTTACCCGACAGTGCAGCAAAGACCTTACGCAAGTCCCTCTATTCAGATCACATCAGTACCACACACTTTTTTTAGGGGGGTACACAAGCCAATGCCTTTCCAACTACTAATCCACCCAGGAAGTTCAGTCCTCTGCCAATGTCATTATCACAATTGCTCCCACAGCTGTTAGCAGCTAAGATTGTTGTACTCATACCCGCCAGGCCATTATCAGATCCCCCTCCCTAGTAGGAGAAGTCCCCGGTCAGAAGATTGTCTTGTAGTATTGTAGTAATGTAGTTCGCAAGATAGGGTGAAATAAAGTTCTTTCGCTAAGTATAGGGCGATGCCCACTACAGCTGGGAATCTTGTGTGGGCAAAGAGCTTGTTGGAGGAAATGGATTTGGAGCATCGAGAGCCCCGGTGAAACACGAGCGAGCCAAAGATCTAGAGGTCGCCAATATATCAAGGGAAAGGGCATTCTGTAAGAAAGAAAGTGGTGGCAAGCATCATAAGGACTCCAACCATCTCTAGTGAGAATCATATTTCCGACATCTTAACTAAGGGACTTAGCAGGGCCCTTCTTTGATGAGCAAGCTGGGAATGATCAATCTCCATTCGCTTGGAGGAGTGTTAGCGTATGTGTGTCACTTATGTCTCATGTACTTGTACTAATTGTACTTGAGTTGTACTCTTTGATTTGTTCATTAGTCACGTCCAGTCGTATTGGCAAAGCTGGGGTACGCATGTTGTACATAACCGCAGCCATCTTCTATCAATGCTGAAGTTGGAATTCATGAAAGGTATTCTCCCAATTCTCTATTGGAACAGATAGAGCCCTTTGGCAAGGTTGGGTATTAGGTATAGCCTATGAGGGGGCCTCCTTCCTAAAAAAAGCCTTTCCGATTGCCTCCGCCCCTATCTCTTAAAGCTACGGCATCCCACCGATCCTTGCATCGGCTCTGCTAGTTGGCTTTGCTATCAAGGCATAGCATTCTATGGACTCTTCCACCACGTCCAGAAATGGTATGCCAACACCTTTCTCCTTAGCCAACCAAAGTCTTCTGATGGCAATAACCGCCTTTGCCGTTAAAAAAAGTAAACCGGTGTTCTCCCTACGCAGGTAACACCCTACTCCTATTACCATGGTCTTCCGAGTAGGATATGTAATACGTCCATAGGGACGACGTCACACCAGACGTCCTGCTTTAACTTCCCCAGCTCCAACATAGCGGAAGGGGCACCTTATAACCCCTTACCCGGCCCGCTGCTCATGCCCTTTTTTTTCTGATTCTGATTCGATAGGGCTCTGGATGAGGCCCTTACTTAAAAGTAAAAGGGCTTCAGCCCCAACTAATCCACCATCTCCGTGGACGCTATCTTATGAACTCCCAGCATCAATGATCATCTTTGCACTGGCCAATTCCGACATAGATTCGGAATACAGCCTTCCGTATCCTCCTCCTTTCTGCTGACGTTGGCTCACGTTGCCACACAATCTAAGGACAGCGAAACTGTCTCCTCTCCTAAGCTTCAGAACCTCCGCTATGTTTCCTACTTGAACAGAGATTAATCCGCTTCCCCGGCTCTAGGCTCCACAACGTTCACTATTCCATCTTCAGCTGGTCTATTCTTCACTCCCCCAGCAGCATTCGTCCGTCTGAACATTGGGACAGTAACGAGCAAAATGCCCAACTCCTCCACATTCAACACAGTTACCGGATCCCCTCTGCTGAGCCTTTTCTTATCTCCTCTGCAGCATACCTAACTCGAGATTATTTTTTCATAGCATAGCTGGCATCTCACTAGGCTCCGAGGAACAGCCTTCCAGTTGAGAAGTAGGCGGTTGGGAAATAGTGATCTATGAGAGTCTTCCTGACGAGACCTTGAAAGCTGCTTATGCAAGATAGTGCATGCAGCTTTATACTCATCCGAAGCTCTTCATTCTTCATCATTCGTGCCTTGAAAATTGGAATTTCTTCGTCACGGCATAAGGTTTTGAAGCCTGGGGCCTCTAGGCAGGATATGGGGGAGGAGCAAGCAAGCTATTTAACTACTGGTCGGGTATAGCTTTCTGATAGTGTAGAGAAGAGAAAAGGAGAATGCTTCCCCAAAGCCACCCAATGTGAGCCCCGCTGCCGGATTAGCTTTCCTCTTAGTGAGGCGATCGCCCTTCTTCCTCAAGCCCACTACTTTAGTAATTCGGGAAGGATCCAAGGCCTTCTCAAGTCAGTCATTCGGGAACCTCTTTCGTCGCTATACTGGCGTCAATCTTTCCATAAAATGGTAGCCGCTAAGGCCACTCGGACTACCTTTCACCATAGGGGACAACAGGAGAGCTTCAAGCCCTCTCCTTAGCCGGCGCAGCGTTGATATTGTATAACCTTAGGCGGCAGTTGAGTCACTCTCGTCCCTGGGTGGGGTTTAGTTCTTCCCCCCTATTTGGAAAAGAAAAAATGGCTAAGTCCATTTCTTGGATTCTCCCTTACGTGACAAATCATTAAAAAAGCACCATTCTGACTTCCGACAACTATAAAAACAATCGAACAGATGCGGGAATATAATAAGCCAATAGCACTAGGCCCCTATTAGTCAAGCAAGACCCCCAAAAAACTCTTCCCTTCTTAGATAAGCACGAATCCCTAGGGATAAGCGAAGAAGACTTTACCCCTTGTATCACATCAAGGGTTATGCCGGGTCAACCCAAGAATCACTAGGGACTATTTGCCTTAAACTAAGGGGATGCAATCGAGAGAGTGACACAATGATTTTCCTTTTAGTTCAGTGCAAGACCACATTCCACCCACTTTAAGGACGCATGTGGATACACGATCACGGTGCCGTCCCGTCCTCCTATCATAGATGTGTCAAATTCCCATTCCAAGGAGGAAGAACCATAGTGAGAACAGAGAAAAACATACCCAACCCCCGAGTACCAATTTCATGGACATGTTCCCATTAGAGAAGCAAACAGTAAACCCATGCGAATCGAAGAGGTCTCAAACGACCTAGGGAACCACTCCCGAGTGAACAGTCTCGAGGATGGCAAAAAATGTGACGATCCGGGTACACACCTGGAACAGGCCTAGGAAAGAGAGAAAACGGAATCATCAAACCTATAGATATAGAACCGTCACAAAGATCTAGAAACCAGGGAAACGGATATGACGGCTTCTCCTCACAAGAAGACACGGAATGGACACTAGCTAAACGATTCAAATCTTCAGGATCAGTTGAAAGCATAGACGACAGATCCTTCTCCTGGACTCAAAAATATCTTTGATCATAAGGAAGGGAAAAGGGGACTTAGGTTTTCAGCGTGCCCAATCCCATCCCCATAGTCCTTTTACCGACTGGGACCACCCGAAGAGACAAGTGTTTTGCCCTTCTCCCGTAGAGTATGGCTCCCCGTATCGTGTCTTTCTGGCATATCTATCCTTATTCTATTTTTGTGCCTAGACAGATGATAATAGATGTCCGTTTCCGGGATTTCTGCCATGATATTTAATAGAATAGCGGACTTTCTTTCTGAGGTGTGGTCTATCCGAATAGCTAGAAGCAGAGCGATAAGAAGAAGGAGGGAAAGCTTGAAATTGATGCTTCATAATCCCCAGGAGGAGAGGCCCACCAGATATCACTCCTCCGCATAGGGATCGATGGATCAATGGAAGAGAATCGATATTGCTTGGTCGGAAGTGCCTCGTTCCTTCCACTTGATCGCCAGTTGGTTCATAGAAAGAGAGTATGTAATGAAATAATAAAGGTCAAAAGCTCCCCCCCGGAACCGGTTTCCTTTGTTTGCTACCCTTCAAAAACCATGTGCTTCTCGATATTCTATCCAGCAAGGGGCGCCGCCCTCCCCCTCGCAATTCTCCACCCTCTGACCTTCCTTTTTCCTTCTTTGCGCTAAAACAGGCCTATAGGTTAGGTTCGCCTTTCTAATAGAAGTTGAGTCTATATAGAAGTATATAGAATTAGACAGATCGTCTTCAGCATGAACAGAATCACCTTTGTTCCGAAGCAGTGGGAATAGCTTTTTCAAAGCTTTCGTGTGGTGTGTCCCGGGAGAGCAGCAAGCCAAACATCGTACTCTTCGGAGGGACCGTGTCATGTCAGTCACGATTAGAATAAAGGAAGTTCGCTGGCCCAGAGGTGTTGGTTCAAATCCAGCTCGTGACAATGGCTCGAGAAGGAAAGGCGCCGATTTTGCAACGGATTACTCCACACTAAGGGAGAAAGACTTTATGTACCAAAGTGGGGCAATCTAAGAAAAGAATTGATAAAAGAATGCCATGACACGAAGTGGGCAGGACACCCAGGGCAGCGGCGTACCTTAGCCCTACTCGAAGAAGGAGACTTTTGGCCCCATATGAGAGAAGAGGTAGAGGAGTACGTAAGAACCTGCCTTGTTTGCCAACAAGACAAGGTAGACCACCAGAAACAAGCAGGCCTGTTGGAACCCCTACCAATCCAATCCCAGGGAGACCCTGGGAAAGCATTTCCATGGACTTTATCTCGGCCTTGCCTAAAGTGGATGGATTTGGGTCAATCATGGTGGTAGTAGACAGGTTCTCCAAGTACGCCACGTTCATAGCAGCCCCGACAGATTGCACGGCTGAAGAGGCAGAAATTTCCTAAAGAACGTCATCTGGGGGATTCCACGGAACATCATCAGTGAGCGGTTCACAGGACAAAAGTCTTTTGGGTTCGGAACTACACTTCTCCACCAGTTTCCACCCACAAACGGATGGGCAGACGGTAACGCCCTATTAGAATTGGAAGAATACCTAAGATACTTCGTAAGGTACATTTGTTGGATGTAGCCCAGTTCTGTTACAACTTGCAGCACAGCGAGGCGCCGCATCACAGCCCCTTCGAGTTGGTCACGGGACAGCAACCCCTTACGCCTCACACTTTAGCTCGTATCCCCACTGGTCGAAGCCCGGCCGCCTACAAGTTCGCCAAGAATTTCAAAGAGCCCTAGAGAAAGCCGCTAAGAAAATAAAGAAATGGGCAGACACTAAGAGACGGCCTGTAGAGTACAAACAAGGAGACCTAGTAATGGTCAATCTCCAGCCACAACAATTCAAAACCTTCAGGAAGGTTCACAAAGGGCTCATACGCAAATATGAATGCCCTTTTCCAGTTAAAAAGAAGGTAGGAAAGGCAGCTAATTCATATTTAAATTCAAGAATAAAGACGATAAGACGCTATATCGTCTGCATCTATAACTACTTATATAAGTATAAGGGAAGGTAAGAAAGCAGTAGCGCACTTGACACAGCATTGGATTGCTTTCCCTTGAGGGGGATACCGGCTTAGGAGTAACGAGCTGGTAAACGGCACTAGTCGTAAAGCGCGGAGCAACGGCCTGGCAATAGCAAGAATGAATGCCGTGCAGTCAGAACGAATGAACGAATCCCTGTCTGTCTGGAAAGAGTAGCTCAGTTAGTAGCTCAAACCTGGCACCATGGAATGAAGCCAATCATAGACTCGCTTTGGACTGTACCATAGCTAAAGAGCTTCCTATGGCCATTTTCCTTGGCTTTCAGGCAAACCCTACTTTCATGTGATACGACTTAGTTCTATTACAGCACCCCCCTTTGTTTTCCAGCAGTAGATTAAAGAATTCAACAACACAAATGAGTCCATTCATATGAAATCAGCAGGTTACAGCTGGGTAAACCTCCTTTAAACAGCTGTTTAGTGTTTCCATTCCATCTCCATTCAATCAAGAACAGGAATTTTAGTTTGTTCTTAAGAGTTGTATATGTTACCACGAATTCCAGTCGAATAGCAACCGAGGGAGTCAAAGAATATAAAAGAAAGATAAGGGATTGCTTTCAAACTCAGCACACCAGGTCGTTTTGACGCATATGCATACTCCAATCGTCGAATCTGGAAATCGTTGGTGAAGGTTTAAGATATGGGTGAAGAGAGGTAGTCCCCTCCCCTGTTAGTGTTAGGCAGGAACTAGAAAGATCAGAAGTTGGTTCTGAGTCGGCTGGTAATCCAGAAAAGGCTGCTGAACAGAGTGTCGAAGGGACACAGCCTACCGAATGTGTTCCGGAGTCCGCGGTTAAAGAAGTTGAAGAGACGGCTCAGCCGAACCGACTGAGATCACAGGTAGCGATCCCCACAGCCGCTAAAGGTAGCTGGAGCCGGCTTTTTTCGAGTTTCTTTCTTCCCGCTGCCAAAGCCTTAGACGATAGGGGGGGCGAGTCTGTCTCGGCGAGAGAGATAGGTTCTTCCTTTTCTGTCTCGGCATCTACATATAGCTTTGAGTCTGCATAGTAGATCTCGCTGCCGGCTTCTTGTCTGCGAACACGCGACGTACTTTATTGTCTGTATCCACATACTTGAAGCACTGATGAAGAGTAGATGGGACCACATGATTGTCATGAATCCGTGGTCCGCCTAGAAGAAAGTTGTAGCATGCTCGTCCTCGGATAGCGTAGAATGTCGCTTCCGAAGTTAGATCACCGATTTGCAATCTGATCCTGATCTTGCCCACAGGTCTTTGGTACCCTCCGTCATATCCAAATATAGATACTCCAGTGTGAGCTTGGAGAAATCCCAAGTTCCTCTAAAGCAGGAAGAGTGATGAGATTAAGAGATGCTCCATGGTCAATCTGAACTCTGGGAACCGGAACATCCTTGATGTATGCTGTGAAGTATAGAGGGCTTGTTGGCTTCACAGATTAACATATTCGCAAAGAAAGATAATATGGTATGCTCCTATAAGGACTTATGAGTTGATGATATTTTCTTGCTCCCCCCTCAGAATGGTTACTGGACAAGGGCGGGAGCGCCATAACGTTAACTGCTTCAAAACAGGAGATTCTAGCCTTCGAATCAACTACTTATGTAACTTCGTCTTCCCCGGCATGAAATAGGACTCCCCGCGATATCAACCTCAAAACAAGATATGAATCCCCATCTAGTTGAGTTGAACCCCGGGTAGAATCCACACCACTGATTGGTTTCATTCCCCCAGGAGGCTCAAGCAGCTAGCTGAGACCTCCCCACCTGCCTCTTTTCCCGATCATTCAATCATCGCCAACTTTTTCCTACTGGGCCTAACCAGGGATGTTTGATAATCCCCCGCACGGGACAGCAGGGAAGAGAAGCATGTTCATCTGACTGACCCCACTCTTTCGGATTCTCTACTTCAAGTGCAAAAGGAATAGAGTTCCGCATCGGGAAGCCTACTCCTCGGGCTGTTCGGTACTTTATATGCTTGCCGCGGATAAAGACTACTTTCCTATTCGCTTGCCTGCGCGCCTCTACTCATGCGGGACCTCCCTCCGAGAATGGAAGTGCCGCCGCCTCATGTGGCTTACCGGCTTGCCTCGAGAATGGACTAGTTGAAGTGACGCTTCGCTAGCATCGGGATTGACGAGCTTGCCTGGCATTCAGGTATTTAATCCAATCTTGCGTTATTAGCATTGACTCTTGCGAAGAAAGAACCTCAGGAACGGAATCAACTGACTTTCCTCACTCCACAAAATGGACAGACTCACCAACCGGCCGATCGCTTCGCTTGTCCCATACCGGAATGACCTACCCAACTTAGGCTTTCCTGGGACTTGCCGGGCATATAACGGTTCTAAAGGTGCTCCTCACTGGTCTTTCTCCTCCGCAGGGTTAAGCCTACTCCTCAATAAACATCTTATCTCATCCACTCAATATTCATTTCCTCCATGAGGCTACTACTTGACTCGGGATAATAGTACTGTTCGGACTAAACTGGATCTCCTCATGCTTGCCCAACTATGCTGACCTTTGATCGCTGACGCGTATAAATTAGTAAAGACTACTTACTGCTCAAGCTGTAGGACTGGAAAGACTTTCTCTATCTCATCCTATACCTCCCTTGCCTGAAAGCTTAGCTGCCCTATGACTACGGACTGGCCGACTTCTACTCTTTCAAGCGGTCTGGGGAATAGAGATGCTTGAAGGAGGGATCGGGTACGATACGCAAGCAACAAAAGAGTGTTTATGGCTAGATTCACTCGTCTAGCCCGATTCACGGGATGACAAGCCAGCCGACCAACCCTTAGGAGTGAGCTCCGACTTCTTTATTTCACCACTCCCGCTTCGACGACGTGCTGTTCCTGGAATGACCGACTTGGGAGCTCATAGGTAGAGGGGAACGGAAGATTAGGCGACAAAAGTCTTATGTCGCTGAATAACAGGTCGCGGGTCGTGCTCTTGCTAATTCACTCGGAAATAGGAGACTTGTTGGACTGGAAGCACTAGTCAGTTAACTACTTACCTCAGCTTTATCTCTATCTATTAGGTAGGTGCGCCAAGAGAGGCTAGATCGCAGCGCATTTTGACTCCGGGTAAGGGATTCGCCCTGCTCAATCGTTGCTTGTTGCATCCGTTTTCTTGCAGGGTGAGCTCGTCTTCATTCTTTTGGATGGCCTCGCGTCGAGGGGGATACAATTGACTGTCTCGAACTGATACGATAGGAATTGAAGTCCCGACTTGCTGCACAACTTCTACTTTCTTGAGCTTGAGTAGACCGTTCGCTTTAGGTAAAAAGAGCTCCCGGGGATTGAATGGCTTTTATCTCCTAACATAGTAATGTGATAGTAATATGAGCTTGATCCAAATCCTCCTCCTTTATATTATATTAGTAAGGCCTTTACTTGAATACTGTGCTTGCTGCTTATGGCTCACGATCCCTTACCTCAGCCCTTTCCAGTCTCCTTGCTTTCAATGCCCGAGATGCCCCCTATTTGAGTAAGGTGGTCTATCGCGATAGGGTAGGGCGCCTTATTGAAAACTAAAGTCAAGCAAAAGAAAGGGTTAGATCAAGTACAGATGTTGAAGAAAGCCTGACTTTACTCCTTTCCAAAAAAACTTTATTTTGGGCTTCAAGACCTTTTCTATTCATAAATGGAGAACCGGAAAACATGAATTTCATTGACGCTCTGGCATTCCTATCTATTCTATCATACCCATTGGTCCCTTCGCCGACTAGCTCGAAGGATTCAATCAATGGCTCCTGGTCTCCCCTGAGGAAAAAGAAAGCTTTTTTGGGCCTAAGGCATCGGTAGGGGAGCGTTCCGCCCATTACATCAGTTCGATTCTACTATGTGCCGATTTCTTAGTCCAAAGGGAGACTTCACGGGCTATGTATCTCGCTATCGTCGATTCAAATGCCCTGAATTGCTTTCTCTCGTGTGCCTAGACTACTTTCGTTCTACTTTACTAGAGCAGTTTTAGATCTGCCGGTCGCTCTCTTGCGAGTGCTCGTCTAGCTCCCGTAAAAAGAGCTATATCCCTCTCCTTGATCTCTTCTTTTTGTTCTTAGCTGGATTTGGCCTTTTAGCCATCCCTTAGATCAAATAGAGCTTCCTATCCTACTTTTTTATTTCCTCCCACGATAGCGAGATTCCTTTGCTACTTCTTTCCTCGGCTACTTTGCTACTTCTTTCCTCGGCTAATGGAATAGAATCCTTATTTTGATTAGTCCCTGCCTGGTTCATTGGTAGTCATCTTTCATCTGGAAGAATTGGTCCTCTCCTTGCTATTGTTCTTTCAAATATATATCCCATTCCTGCCTGTCTTACGGCACATGCGGTACCCGCTCTTGTTCTTGATGTGGCTCTTTCGGAAGTTGCGGAAGATAGTATAGATGCTCCTCTTCTTTCTGCGGCAGTTGTGGATGCGCTTTACTTCTTTCTGACTATCCTGGTGCAGCTGTCTTGTTCAAGCTATGGATCAACTATAGAGAAGGAGTGTGAAAGCTTCATTCTGTCTGGGATAGGGGGAGTCGAAGTGCATTCCCCGCTACGAAAGCACCAATCAGGTCAGCCAAAGACTACAAGAGGTGCTCCGCAGCATCGTGTAGAGATCGGGTGACTATAGAACCTCCTTATGGAGAGAACAAGATTCCAGCGAAGCGGGCGAAAAGGGAAGAAAGAATGAGAAACTTTGAAGGGGGAGAGCGCAAAGAATAGAAGACTAGCCAGCTTCGGGAAAAGAAAGAACTGCTTATGATCTTTCTATATAGAGTCCCAGCCGCTCCTCCTTACACATAGGAATCAGGTTCTGGGATAATTGATCACCCTTACCCTTAGGGGTAGGAGCTCGGTAAGATGCTATCTTTCATTTCAACCAGTTCACCCCAGGCAATACCAATGCATTCCATTCTTTTCGATCTTATACTGAGATAAGTGCTCACTAATGCCAATCTCGACGAAAGAGCTTTGCTTTGCACTGAGCCGTGTAAAAAGATGATTATAAAGTAAAGAGAGTGGCTATCCTCCTCGAAGAGTTCCCGAAGTGGTCTCTTTCTCCCAAGGCCAACAAGTAGAGGATTTACAGCTGGATGAGAACTCAAAGCAAAGATGAAAGAATCAAAAGATGATCTGGTCTATGCCTTTTACCGGAGATTGGATTTCAAGGAGTGTAACCAAAGAAAAATGTTCTCGTTCCGCATGAAACCTATTGTATTTCTCCTTCGAAAGCGTAAGCTCGATGAGAGAGATAGACCGGACATGCCGGATTAGAATTGTTACGTCGTTGGTTGAACGGAGGGGGATGCACACGTACTTCAGTTAGCAGCACCACCGACTCTTCCTGTTCTATCTGTTTCTTATATCTGTTGGATCTTCCTTCCAGGTTGAGTTACTACGCCCATTTTTTTTCTTTGAGGCGCTAGAGAAGTTCGATTTTAGAGCTAGACAGGACATAAGGGGAAAAGGAAGGTAGGTCAGATTCTCACCCATGGCTAGGGTGGGGACATGGATCTTCCATTACTCATTTGTGCCCGTGAAAGAAAAAAGACTTCTAATACCGACCCCCCCCTTACTCAACAGCCCCTCGTTAAGTACACTTCCTTAATTAAGTAAAGTACACTCCTTTGGTCTCGGTTTTCAACTACTTTCTTTTAGTCGGAAGATGCTTTTCGTTGATCTCTTACTGGGGTGGTGTCACAAGCCGGTTCGAATCCTGTCCCCGCCTAAGAACGTCGAGATGGGTGGATTCTTCTTTAGTTTGATTGCAGGACGTTTTCCAAGTTCGTGATCACCGGAAATGGAATAAGAAAGGAGCTCTCTCTACCATTCCTGGTGAGCAGGAATAAAACCGTGAGCGGGATAGATTAGAGGTAGAGGTGTGCTCTTTATCACTATCACTAAAGGGCAACAAGCTTCAAAAGAAGGAAAGAAAGATCACGGGGGTCAGACACGGCTACGACTTGAATTCCATTGCTCCGTTGATAGATCCAGATTCGCATCCGCCCATCTAAGATCTTTCTTCGTGCCGGGTCGTGAGCTATGTGGAGCGATAAAAAAAAATGGGATCTCTCCGGGCCTGCACTGCCTTCGCCTAGGACATTAGAAAGGGCGAGAAAGGGCTTGCTGCTGGTTCGGAACTCCCCTATTTGAATCACGCACCTATTTTCTATAAAAGGAATTGCTTCTATTAACTTTAAAGAGTGTCTCTCCTGTCCGGCTCGATATGAACAAGGTAGGCTGGTAGGTGGGTAGGCTTCTATCCGACTAGTAGGACATGCAGTTCTCCCCTTAGCCTCCGGGCAGGCACGAAAGAAATTAATTATAAAGAAAGAGGACGACTTAAGACAGCAAGAACGGCCAAAAGCAGTAAGTCACTTGCAAGCCCAGGAACAATTATGAGAAATCTATGAATGTGTCCCGACCAGAAGAAGCGCTAGCAGATGAGATTGGACCTATAGACTAGGAAAGACAGGGAAAGACAGTCTTGGTGGGTCCCCACAACAGAGTGAGAACTAGAAAAGGGTAATTTGCTTTCACTATTTGAAAGAAGAGATGAATAGGCGGAGCTGAACAAGGACCTTCCTTCCACTCAAAGCTTTTCACTCCACTTGCGCCATCGCCTGCTTCTGATCCCGGGAGGATAGAAGCGGAGATCAGCCTACCTATCTAATGATATCGGCCTAACTCAGATAGTGGAACTCCCCTCCCCTTCAAAATGGTTCCTCCCCTGCGACAGCCTTCCTCCCGTACAGAAGACAACCGTCTAGGTTGTGAGCCGATAAGATGGGTAGATTAAGTCCGTAGAGAGGCTAGGGGTCTTCAAGGTGAGCTGAAAGCGATGGGTAGAAGGATTACAGCAGAGCTGACAAGCGGAGGTCCGTTCGCAGCTTCGGAGAGGGATTCTGTTAACTGCTTTGAAAGCCAATTAAAGGTTTAGGAGAGCTCTAGAAAGACTGTCTCGGGACAGATGCGTCGCGCTGGAGGGCTACGATCGTGGTAAGGCGCCTATGGCTAATGACCCTCCTTGTCCCGAACTCGGAAATGAAATAAAGCAAGATGATTCGCGAGTTCACAACCTAGACTCTTCCCACTTCTCAAAGGCGATCAATTCGACTATTAATAAAAGTGCTACACTCCTTTTCGAGTTCTGCGAAAAATTACATACTACAGCCTAAAGCCTAATGGCACAATAAAAAACAGATTTGCCTCAACAAGTCGTGTAGGAATCCGGGGAAATCCTTCCAAAAATGCGGTTTGTCTCTCCCAAAAAATATCAGCATAAAAAAAAGAAATCAGCTATGGGGTAGGCACTCGGAGCAGCAAGATAGGTTGTTTTTGGTCCGCTCCTGGGTCTTAAAGAAGGGTGCCCCGACAATCGTGATCTTGAGTAACAAAACTGGGATGATGATGGATAGGTGGTGCATATGGAATCTCTTTTGTGACTATGGTAGCGCCTATTTCCTTTGAGGATCGAGACTGTCGGTAACTTACCCCTCTACCTCAAGACGATTTCTTTCTCCCCGCTGCTTCTCCCTGCTCCCTTCCTGCGCTTAGGCCCATTCCTAATCTTATTGCTAAGGCCCGTCACTGGCTGCACCTAAAGCAGAAAGAGCAACTCTTTCCCGTACTGAAGGAAGTAGGTTTTCTCTGCTCTTAAGTTCGAAGATCCGGCTTTTGCTCCTTATTTCGTTCAGCCAGTGAGATAACTCTTTCCGGCTTAGCCGAACGGGAAAGCTAATTTAACTGAAGCCCTTGCCCTAACAGCCCTTCCTCCAAAACGTCGAAGCAAGACGTCGAATCCGGAATAGCCATTTCCCTTTCATCAAGATATCCTTCTCCGCCGATAGCTTCAGTTATTCCTTAAACTTCGCTTAGCCGGTCCAAAGATTCCATTCGAGCTGGATCTGATGGCTTTCAATGACAGTTCGATTCTCGTTAGTTTCAAAGGCTGGATTTCCCTTATAGTTAAAAGGCTTAGAGTTCCGAAAGTCCCTAATCACCGCTTAAACCCTCGGTGAAACTGGGTAAAGCCCCGCATTCATTTGAACTGCAACTTCTCATTCTAGTTGATGAGTTAAGAAGTCGAATCCAAGTCACGTCGCATACCACTAGTTTGATTGAGTTGTCTCAGGGCAAAAATGAAATTCATTCTTCTTTGGCTCTGTAAGCAATACCTTTCTGGAATTCAATCTTGATAGCCCATTGAGACTCGTACATGAAAGTCGGATCGTCGCCGCTTACACCCTTTCTTTCTTGCCATTTACCATTCTCCGGGTATTGATTCTTTAAGGCCAGGGGCTGGGTATGATTAGGATGTTGCTTCTTTATTAAGAAAGAGATTTCCCGGTGTGAATTTCTCCCCTACTGATCAGACTCCAAGAGCGACAACTGCGCTTAGGCCTACAACGTTTAGCCGTGACCCAAAGCTAATTATTTGAGATCTTATACCTATCTAGTAAAAAGCTTCCCCAGACCAAGCCAAAAGAGCTTTACCAGACTCATTCCGTCTACTGATACCTAGATTATAGATACTCTACTGAAAGAACCTATCGCCATGAGCCTGCCCTTACGAAAGAATTGAATCAGTAACTGCCTTAGCTCCCTGGAGAGCTAACTGGCAAGAAGCAAGAATATTCCCAGCTAATCAGTAAGTAGTGGTCAAAGAGAGAGCGGAGTGGGCAATAGGAAAAGTTTCACCTTATTCGACGAATCATTCTCCTAGTCAATTCGTTAGCTAATTCATCCTAGCCTCACGCTTGCTTCTATTATGATAGAGATAGTGACAGACGGCTTGGCTTGGTTAGTAGTGCCCACCCATTCGCCCGCCTGCCGGCCCGCTCTGAAGTGCCTAGACGCGCCGCAGCCACTACTTTGACTCCTTTTTTGCAATTATGAACTCCACGGAACTTTCTCGATACCAACGCAACTTATCCTTTTTGAGCTGACGTAACAAACTACGCGAGCCCCCTAACGAAGCCAACATAAATCCTATCCGAATAAAAAAAATAAAAGGCAGTTTCATTATGGTGGTATACCAGCCGCCTGTTCTGGAACTTCCAGTTCCAATCGAAGCATATAGATCCGTAAATAGATTTGTATGTATAGCCACTTCAGTCGTGCTCGTCGTTTCTCGAAAGTATCTTTTTTCTGGGAACATGGTCAACCAGAAATTATTATGTTCGCGATTCTTCATCCACCGATGCAGAAAATGCTCAAGTTTTCCATTCTCATATGAGGCCGGAAAGTTTATTAGCAACAGGTCGGCACGAAGTGATTCATCATGCTCAAACATGAGCCGATCGTTCGTTAGGGACGGTTTATAGATCATCAAATTCCCACAAATGGAATGAGAAGTGGGTCCATGTAAATGATCGAGACCTCGCAAACAACAACGTTCCTTCCCCATATGGAGTTCGGAACCCAAAGGCAATCGTTGAGTGAACTGTATCTTCTTTGTGTTAGTTGACCTAAGCCGCACCATTACTGCTGGGGTGGGGCTCGGCCTCCGAACCGTAC